ATTTGTTGAATAGATAGATAGAGTGAAAAGATCATAACTATACTTAACAAAAAAATACTAAGAAAAGTCCACATACGGCGAAGGTTTTTTGTTGCTGTCGGAAAAAGTAGAAGTCCAACTCCTAGTAAAATAGGTACTGGAAGTGGAATGAAAGGGATGATCCATGAATATTGATATGTATGTTCCATAAAATAAAAAATCCTTTTTATTTTATTCTTAAATTTATTATTTCTTATTCACTGGTTTGTATATATATATATATCTTTTTTTTTTTCAAAGGGGACAATAAAAAGCACGCGATTTCAAACCTAAATAGAAATGTTTTCGAATTAGTATAATCCTTCATAAATCTTTGAAAAGAAATCTATATTCAAATAAAAAAATTAGAAGTGATTAAATAATATTACTAAGTTACTGTCAAAAAAAAATTATTTGTCTTTTTTTATTACTACTAAATAAATTTTTTTTGTGATTTTATGCAGATACAGAAAAAGTGAATTATAATTCCGTATTACAATAATTTATATACATATATTAAGAATAGAACAAAGATTTACACGACAAAAAAAATACTTAATATTAATTATATAATAAAACAAACTTTACCTAAAACAAAGTTATTTGAGTTTAAGTATTTAGGATTGTTAAGGAATGGATTTTCATTATGGAATTTAGTGATTGTCTTCCAGTACACTAAGTGAGCTTTTTTTAGTTATATTTGTAAGAAAGATTATTATAATCGATATTTTTTTTTTTACATATGATGTGAAGAAATCTTATAATTTTTTTGATAATATAATCTATCAGTATAGATTAATTAAATGAGTACTCTCGTACGGATTTAAAACGTTAAAAAAAAGTAAAAAAAACAGTTGGGTTTGAAACTTTTTAATGTCTTTTTTGTTTTGAAAATAATATATAATAAAATTTGAAAGAAAAAAATAATTCGATTTCGATATGGAGTACGAAAGAATAGAAAAATAAATGTCTTTGACATCCAATTATACCACTGAAAATTTTTTTTTCATTTTTGAATGGCAGTTCCAAAAAAACGTACTTCTATCTCGAAAAAACGTATTCGTAAAAAAATTTGGAAAAGGAAGGGATATTGGACATCGTTGAAAGCTTTTTCGTTAGGGAAATCACTTTCTACAGGTAATTCAAAAAGTTTTTTTGTACAGCAAAATAAATAAAAAACACTATAATAATTAGAATTAGCCTAACTTAAAAACCCATTTTTAAAAATACATATAAAAAAAAAAGGAACCAAAAGAAGAAAAAAAGACAATATATAGATAAAAAAGAAAGGTTCTTTTTTTTTAGTTCCAAAAAGGGGATTCGTATTTTCCCCATCACTACCTTGATGCAATAATAAATAAAGATCCTTGATTTCCTCTTAATGAGGAAATCAAAGATCTTTAAATTAATTACTTTAAGTGATCAAAAAATCTTATGTTTGTACAATATAAAAAGATACATAATAAAAATATTTTGATAATTTTTTTCTCTTGAGCAATTAGGAAAATCTAATTTTATTTAAAATTTCTAAGGGTTTTGAAGAAGTTTAAATTTTTCGCAAAAGCATATTTTTATCATATAAATATAAATGAAAAAAAAAAAAATGATAAAAAGCTTTTAGAATTTTGTCTTTGTTTGGGTTGAAGTTCCAACTACTTAAATTTAGTTACATTTTTTATTGTATTCTAGAAAAAATATAAAGGACAAAAGGTAAATTTAAATAATTTTAAATAACTCAGATAAAAAAAAAGATCTTAATTGAATTAAAACCCCAATACCTATTTAAAAAGTTTTAATTTATTAAATCAATTGGAAATTTGAATCAATTGGCTTCTTTATTTAAATTTTAATCTCGACGATTGAATCAAAACTTGTTAGTATTGTTTTGAACAAGTTGCCGCTATGGTGAAATTGGTAGACACGCTGCTCTTAGGAAGCAGTGCTAGAGCATCTCGGTTCGAGTCCGAGTAGCGGCATAAGATCTTATAAAAGAGATATTATAAGTTTTATAATCAAAATAATACCCGACTTTTTTTATAAAATCGGGTAAAACCTAGTATTAATTTATTAATTTTTAACAAATTTTTTATGATTTTTTCAATTTTAGAGCATATATTAACTCATATATCTTTTTCGGTCGTTTCAATTGTACTGACAATTTATTTTTTAACTTTATTAGTTAATTTAGATGAAATCATAGGATTTTTTAATTCATCAGATAAAGGAATCATAATTACGTTTTTTGGTATAACAGGATTATTATTAACTCGTTGGATTTATTCAGGACATTTTCCATTAAGTAATTTATATGAATCATTAATTTTTCTTTCGTGGGCTTTTTCAATTATTCATATGGTTTCCTATTTTAATAAAAAACAACAAAATCACTTAAACGCAATAACTGCGCCAAGTGCTATTTTTATTCAGGGTTTTGCTACTTCAGGTCTTTTAAACAAAATGCCTCAGTCTGCAATATTAGTACCAGCTCTCCAGTCCCAGTGGTTAATGATGCACGTAAGTATGATGATATTAGGCTATGGCGCTCTGTTATGCGGATCATTATTATCAATAGCTCTTCTAGTGATTACATTTCGCAAAGTCGGACCCACTTTTTGGAAAAAGAATATAAAAAAAAATTTTTTATTAAATGAATTATTTTCTTTTGATGTACTTTACTACATAAATGAAAGAAATTCGATTTTACTACAACAAAACATTAATTTTAGTTTTTCTAGAAATTATTATAGGTATCAACTGATTCAACAATTAGATTATTGGAGTTTTCGTATTATTAGTCTTGGATTTATCTTTTTAACCGTCGGCATTCTTTCAGGAGCTGTCTGGGCTAATGAGACATGGGGTTCATATTGGAACTGGGATCCAAAAGAAACTTGGGCATTTATTACTTGGACTATATTCGCAATTTATTTACATATTAAAACAAATAGGAATGTTAGGGGTATAAATTCTGCAATTGTGGCTTCGATAGGTTTTCTTTTAATTTGGATATGCTATTTTGGCGTCAATCTTTTAGGAATAGGTTTACATAGTTATGGTTCATTTACATCGAATTAATTAAAGTAACAAACAAAAAGGAATCCAAATCTAAATAAAAAAAATAGCATCGATATCTAACTTCATATAAGTTAATAAACTTTATTTAGTTTTCGTAGTAAATCATACAGAACCTTTTGAATCAAGTAGTACAATGATTCAAAAGGTTCTCACAATACAAAGACCAAAGACTTCTGAATTACAATTTACTTTAATGTTTTTTTTAATTTCCTGAAAACTATCCATAAAAATAATTAGATAAAATGGATTCGACCTTATCACTTGCTAACGAGAGCACAAAATCAGGATAAATCCCAATACCAATTATGGGTAGAAGAATAGAGATTGAAAGAAATAACTCTCGGGGTCCAGAATCAAAAAAAGAAAAGTTTTTTACATTAATTAACTTGTATCCATAGAACATTTGGCGTGACATAGATAATAAATATATAGGAGTTAATATCATTCCAATTGCCATTACAAAAATAATTAAAATTTTGGAAATTAAGAAATATTTTTGGCTGGTAATTATTCCAAAAAAAACAATTAATTCTGCAACAAAACCACTCATGCCCGGCAATGCAAGGGAAGCCATCGATAAGATAGTGAACATTGTAAATATTTTTGGAATGGAGATAGCCATTCCACCCATTTCATCAAGATAAACAAGCCTAATTCTATCATAACTCGTTCCTGCCAAGAAAAAAAGTGCAGCACCAATAAACCCATGAGAAATTATTTGTAAAATAGCTCCATTAAGTCCAGGATCCGTTATAGAACTAATACCTATAATTATAAAACCCATATGAGATACAGAAGAATAGGCTATTCTCTTTTTTAAATTACGTTGACCGGGAGATGTTGAAGCTGCATAAATTATTTGGATTGTACCGACTACCATCAACCAAGGAGAAAACATAGAATGGGCGTGGGGTAATAATTCCATATTGATTCGAACCAACCCATATGCTCCCATTTTTAATAAGATTCCAGCGAGAAGCATACAGGTACTGTAATGTGCCTCACCGTGGGTGTCAGGTAACCAAGTATGTAAAGGTATAATCGGTGATTTGACGGCAAAAGCTATAAGAAATCCAATATAAAATAGTATTTCGAGTGTAACAGGATAGGATTGATTGGCTAAGAGTTCTAAATTTAATGTTGGTTCGTTCGAACCATATAAACTTATACCTAAAACTCCTATTAATAAAAAAATAGAACTTCCTGCCGTGTACAAAATAAATTTTGTAGCTGAATACAGACGTTTCTTTCCACCCCACATGGATAAAAGTAGATAAACGGGAATTAATTCTAATTCCCACATGATGAAAAAAAGTAGAAGATCCCGAGAAGAAAATGATCCTATTTGACCGCTGTACATTGCTAACATCAGGAAATGGAATAATCGGGAATCCCGAGTAACTGGAAAAGCCGCTAAAGTGGCTAAAGTAGTAATAAATCCCGTCAGTAAAATCGTTCCTATAGAAAGCCCATCTATTCCCATTCTCCAGTAAAAATCAAAAAAATTGATCCATTTATAATCTTCGGACAGTTGAATTAATGGATCGTCCATTTTAAAATTATAACAAAAAGCGTAGGTCGTTAGAAGAAGTTCTAAGATACAAATGCATATAGTATACCATTTATTGACTTTATTTCCCCTATGCGGGAGAAATAACATTAATGAACCAGCAGATATTGGAAAAACAACAATTATTGTTAACCAAGGAAAATCATTCGTGGTAAAGACAAGATACACCAGGTCCAAAGAACGCGTACTCAAAAAAAATATATAAATAAAAAAATATAATTTAACTTTTTTGAGTACGAGTACTTGTCAATAAAAAAAAATAAAATGTATTCCAAATTTATTCAAATGAGGTTTTCGGTAACGTATCAATAAGCTAGACCCATACTTCGAGTTGTTTCATGCCATAAATAAACTCGAACGCTCAAAAAATCCGTTGGACAGGCGGATTCACATCTCTTACAACCAACACAGTCCTCGGTTCTTGGAGCAGAAGCTATTTGCTTAGCTTTACATCCATCCCAAGGTATCATTTCTAATACGTCTGTAGGGCATGCTCGGACACATTGAGTACATCCTATACAGGTATCATAAATTTTTACTGAATGTGACATAGGATCGATAGTTTTTTGAATGTCATAAATTTTCAATCTAGTAAACTTCTAACTGAATGATATATTAAAATACTAGATGAAGCAATGATTTCCTTTAATAGAATTTTTGTAATGAATTCTGGCTCAATTGATAAAAAAGGGGGCTAAAATACTTTGATTTCTTAGATTTTGACAAATATAATCTAGCAGGTCATAACCTATCAGATATGCAAATTTCAATCTATAATTTTTTTTATTTATGCTACTTATTTAATAAGGTCGATTGGTTTATGCGAGTTGATTTTCTGTTACGATAAATTGACGAGACTATAGCTAATCCAATAGCTGCTTCAGCGGCTGCAATTGCTATAACAAAAATGCAAAAAATATCCCCTTTTAGTTGGGAATTATCAAAAAAATCAGAAAATGTTACGAAATTCATATTAACTGCATTGAGTATAAGTTCAAGACACATAAGAGCCCTAACCATATTTCGACTCATGATCAATCCATAAAGACCAATCAAAAATAAATAGGCACTCAAAACAAGTACATGTTCGAGTATCATTCAGCAACTCCTTATCAATTTTGATTCATTTCAATATGAAAAATAATTCCCCTGGATTTCATCAACTAGAATATAACAAAAAAGTACGAATAAAAACAATATAAGGTAAAAATTTTTTTCAAATATATATCAAATATAAAAATTGATCCTTAAAATATGAAATAGTATTCAATCAAATTTAATTGAATGAGCGGAAAAAATCATAACATACACAAAGTTTTCTTTGGTCTTTACTAATTCGAACATTCTTTATTGACGAGCCACAGAAATTGCACCTATCAAAGCAACTAAAAGAATTATTGAAATGAGTTCAAACGGCAGAAAAAAATCTGTTGATAAATGAATTCCTATTTGTTGACTATTACTTATTAAATCTTGCTCTAGAATCTGGTTTAATCTTGTAGTCCAAATAACCCCGTACCATGACGTATCGAGAATAGTAGACATTAATAAAAAAAGAATAGTTGTACAAACCAACGAAGTAATCCCATTCCCAACGGTCCACAGATTGAAATCTGTGGAATATTCTGAATCATTCATGAACATCACAGCAAATATTATTAAAACATTTATGGCCCCCACGTAAATAAGGAGTTGTGCAGCAGCTACAAAATGGGAATTTGAGAGAATATACAATAAAGATATACAAACAAGAACAAAACCTAAGGAAAAGGCTGAAAATATTGGGTTGGGAAGTAATACCACTCCCAGACCTCCTACTAGAAGACCGGATCCCAGAAAAACTAAAAGAAAATCATGTATTGGTCCAGGCAAATCCATTATATTATTAAAATAAGAAAAAAATAGAAATCCTTTTCATGACCTTATTAAATTAACCAGGAAATTTTTTTTTAATATGTTTCTAATAGAGTGAAATTATAATCTAATGGATATTAATTTATGTAGATACAATTATTAGACAGTTTCTCTTTTTTTATTCTAAAAGTGTATTTTCAACCTATCTATTTCAAGAAAGTAATTACGAATATATTATATTAAAAGTAAAAGAATGCGCCTTAATACTTAATATTATTATATAAATACAATACAAGTTTTTAATTAAATTCTTTATAGAATTCAACAATTTTGAATTCTTTTTTAATCAAATTAAAGGGTTTACCTCATTTTTTGTTTGAGGTGAATTCAAAATTGTTCGAATAGTGTAATCGTCAATTACTGACATTGGTAAACGACCTAAAGCTATTTGATTATAATTCAATTCGTGACGATCATAAGTGGAAAATTCATATTCTTCAGTCATTGACAAACAATTTGTTGGACAATACTCAACACAATTACCACAAAATATACAAATTCCAAAATCAATACTGTAATTAAGCAATCGTTTTTTTCGAATATTAGTTTCCAATTTCCAATCAACAACAGGCAAATCTATAGGACATACTCGAACACATACTTCACAAGCAATGCATTTATCAAATTCAAAATGGATTCGACCGCGGAAACGTTCCGATGTTATTAATTTTTCATAGGGATATTGAATAGTTACAGGTAAACGATTTGTGTGGGATAAGGTAATCATGAAACCTTGACCAATATACCTTGCAGCTCGTAGGGTTTGTTGACCATAATTCATGAACCCAGTTATCATAGGAAGCATATTGTAATTATCTCTGAATAATTTTCTCTTTATTTCTTTCTCTTGTTTAAAAAAAATAATGAATATATTGGATTCATTTTCAATTTAGAGTGAAAAGAGTTGGAAAGAAGTTGTTAATAATAGATTACCAAGGGAAATAGGTAAAAGAAATTTCCATCCAAGATTTAATAGTTGATCCATTCTTAGCCTAGGTAAAGTCCATCTTGTTGCGATAGAAATGAACAAGAACAAATAAGTTTTAGCTAATGTAATAAAGATACAAATTGTTGTTCCAAAAATTTGATCCCTTTGAAATAGCTCCAGAATATATATATACGGAATAGAAATATTCCAACCGCCTAAGTATAGAACTGTTACAAATAATGAGGAAATTAATAGATTTAGATAAGAAGCAACGTAAAATAAACCAAATTTGATACCCGAATATTCAGTTTGATAACCTGCTATTAATTCTTCTTCCGCTTCTGGTAAATCAAACGGTAACCTCTCGCATTCTGCTAGGGAAGAAATTAGAAAAATGATAAAACCTATAGGTTGACGCCACAAATTCCATCCCCAAAAACCATATTTTGATTGTGCCTCAACTATATCAACTGTACTTAAACTGTTAGATAATCCTAGTCGGTGATAACATTACTATTTTCACCGCTATTACAGAACCGTACATGAGGCCTTCGCCTCATACGGCTCCTCGGGGGCCATAAATAAATCTAAGGACCAGATTAGTCTCATTTAGATGGATATGATGTGTTCTAAAATGGATTAAATATATCTGGGGTCCCGAATTATACCAATGGAATTCTGTCTGCTCAAATTCTAAGAATAAAAAAGCGCTTCGGAATTCATCTCATCCTTTACAAATTTTAATTTCTATTTGTTGAGTAATAACTTAAGCCTTTAATAAAATACTCCTTGTAAAAATAAAAATAGGTATTTCAGCCCATCGTGGTTTTCAATTACGAAAAATATTTAGCCATCCTATTAGTTTATTATTCATGACAGAAATTCTATTTTATTTTCGAAATATATATATATAAAATATCCTTGGTTCGTTCCTATTCTTCTTTCTTAAAAAAAAAAGTTGGTGGACTTATAAAAAATAAAGGATTATTTCGTTTCTGATAGTCATTACATTTGTCGGTGGATAGGAGCATACTCTGAATCGGAATCTTGGGGAGTACTGTCTGATCATTTCTACTAATTTAAAGCCCCAATTAACCTTCTTTTTTTTTATCTTATGTTATGCATAAATATACTTTTCAATTTGGTTAATCTCTATTACAAATTCTTTGTGTATTTTGGTGTTTCTACCCATCCACTCACTTTTACCTAATTGCCGCTCACTTTGTAATACATGTATGTTAATCTATATAACTGATAGTGAAAACGTCATCCGGTTAATATATTTAACCCGCTTCAAGCCAGGATGACTAATCAACCAACCTTGGGGTAAAGTGATTCTTACACTTATGTTTATTTACGTTTAACCTTTGTACATAGGAAATGAGACTCAATTTTTCTTTTTACTGCTAATTTCTGAGCAGTTTTTTTTCACTCATATATAACTATCAAATTCCTTTTATTAAGATTAATTAGAAAGAAAAATATATATATTCCGTTTTTTAACTTATTCGTCTAGAAGAAACCGAATAGTAAAAATAAACGTTTATGTTTCAACGAATCGCACGTAGAGATATTGATAAAACACATAGAGTTAATGGTATTTCATAACTAATCGATTGGGCAGCAGCTCGCAGACCACCTAAAAAAGAATATTTATTATTTGATCCATATCCTGACATAAGAAGTCCAATAGGAGCAATACTTGAGATGGCAATCCATAAAAAAATACCGATATTGAGATCCGCTAAAACAAGGTGATTGCTAAAGGGAATTACGGAATAACTTAGTAAAATTGAGATAACTGCTATAGATGGCCCAATACTAAATAAAGGAGTATTTCCTCTAGATGGACGAAGATTTTCTTTGAAAAGTAGTTTTGTCCCGTCGGCTAGAGCTTGAAGAATTCCCAACGGGCCGGCGTATTCAGGTCCAATACGTTGTTGTATCCCTGCAGATATTTCTCTTTCTAACCACACAATTACTAGTACACCTGTTATGATTCCCAATACAAGAGAAAATATAGGGACAAATATCCATATGAGTCCATAGACCTCTTTTAAAGATTCCAATCTAACAAAAGAATTTATAGTTTGGACTACTGTTGCATAAATTATCATTTTAACGATCAACTTCTCCCATAATTATATCTATGCTACCGAGTATCGTCATAATATCAGCCAATTTCATTCTTTTAACTAGTTCAGGAAGAATTTGCAAATTAATAAAGCCCGGTGGTCGGATTTTCCATCTCCAAGGAAAACCACTTTGATCTCCTATGAGAAAAATTCCCAACTCCCCTTTTGGAGCTTCAACTCTTACATAAAGTTCTTGTTTCGATAATTCAAAAGTAGGAGAAGGTTTTTTACTAATGAATCGATATTCAAAATCATTCCATTCTGGATTCCTTTTTCTATCAAAGCCCCTGCTTTCTAAATTCTCATAGGGACCCCCTGGAAGTCCTTCCAGAGCCTGTTGAATAATTTTTATGGATTCTGTCATTTCGTTAAGTCGTACTAAATAACGAGCTAATGAATCTCCTTGTTTTTGCCACTGAATATCCCATTCAAATTCATCGTAAGACTCATAACGATCCACTTTACGAAGATCCCATGGTATTCCGGATGCGCGTAGCATTGGGCCGGATAAACCCCAATTTATTGCTTCTTCCCCACCAATAATCCCAACTCCTTCAACCCGTTCTAAAAAAATAGGATTTCGTGTAATGAGTTTTTGATATTCAACAACCTCTGTTAAAAAATAATCACAAAAATCCAAGCATTTATCTATCCAACCATAAGGTAAATCAGCCGCTATTCCTCCAATACGAAAAAAATTATGCATCATTCTCATACCGGTGGCAGCTTCGAATAAATCATATACAAATTCCCGTTCTCTGAAAATATAGAAAAAAGGAGTCTGTGCACCAATATCTGCCATAAAAGGGCCGAGCCATAACAGATGAGAAGCTATACGACTCAATTCCAGCATAATTACTCTGATATAGCTGGCCCTTTTAGGAACTTGAATATTTCCCAATTGTTCTGGTCCATTTACTGTTATTGCTTCTGTAAACATAGTAGCTAAATAATCCCATCGCGTTACATAAGGTAAATATTGTATAATTGCTCGGTTTTCTGCAATTTTTTCCATTCCTCTGTGTAAATAACCCAATATGGGTTCACAGTCAACAACATCCTCACCATCTAGAGTGACAATTAAGCGAAGAACACCATGCATGGATGGGTGGTGAGGTCCCATATTGACTATCATAAGATCTTTTCCTGTAACTGGTCTCTTCATAAGTTTTTCCTTGATTCGTTCTGGCATGAATTAGATTGCTGAATAAAGAAGTTTATCAAAAAATTAAAGATCTAAAAAATTCACTAATTCACAATTTTTTAATTTAACGAGTTTTTAATTCCCGAATATTCAACTGATTTATTAATTCTTTATAACGTACTCTATTTTTTTTTGACAAATAAGCCAGTAGTCGTTGACGTTTTCCCAGAATTTTTCGTAGACCCCTCTGAGATAAATAATCTTTTCTGTGCAATTCCAAATGTGAAGTAAGTCTTCGTATCTTATTAGTGAAACTAAATACTTGAAATTCAACAGATCCCCTGCTTTCTTCTTTTTGTTCTTGAAATGAAATGAATGCATTTTTTATCATAAAAAGAAATCCCTCCCTTTTTAATATGAATTGAAAAATATGAATTTTACTGATCAGTAATAATAATGGTCGTTTTTTTGTACAAGGATCTTAATTAAATTATCAACTTCTTAATTCTTCATTTTATATAAAAAAAACCTAAATTTAGATCTCAAAAAGGAGGATTCTGTTACTTTATTTATGGATCCGCTCTAATTGGTATCTAGGTCATTGATTAAATTAATCGCATGTATAAAGATTTAATTTTAAACAATCCCTCATATTTGTGCATATAGTTGTTTTCATATACCGTAACTTATATATTATATATAGTAAAAAGGATATATCATTAATGAATTGGAAATCGCGTATACATGCGTATTCTTATCATACTGAAATGATTTCCGTTAGTAGTATTAAACCAATAGCGATTCATACAAGCTAAATCTTCTAATCTAAAATAGGGCCAAAGAAAGGATTTTAAATTAATTAGGTTTTTTTTATCCTTATCAAGATCTTTCTTTTTATGCAAAACGGTGGTCCAGTTTTGAATATTCTTATCAAATCGTGAATTTCTATCCCTCACAGTTTTTTTTTTTAAGTTGAAACAAATTAGAATTCTAAATTCTCTACGTCGTTTAGGGGATAGAATATTTTCAGGGACAAAAAAATCATAATTATTTTTTTTTCTATTTACATTTTTTTTTTGATATTTTGTAATGGATTTTTCAATTTTTTTTTTATCAATATAGCTTTTTTTTTTGTATCTTTTACTTATTTTGTGTTTATTTTTATGAACCAATGAAATACCTATGGTTCTATATATAATAAGTTGTCCATCGTTTTGTACAGACAAACGGATAGGTTCAATAATCAATATTCCTTTTTTCATTAATTTTGCAAAAGTGAAATTTTTCTCAATCATTAGAATGTCTAGGCTCATCTCTCCTCGTTCAATAGAAGATATCGCTATTTCGTTTGGATTTTTTAGTCTAACCAAGAGACAGTATACTTTTACATTATTGAGAATTTTTTGATTAAAAAAACAATTCCATCGCAATTGAAAACGCGAATATCTTGTGAGAAATAAATCAAGTTCCGCTTCCGTATTGCTTTTGTATTGTTTTTTATTTTTACGTTTTTTTATCGTTGATTCTGCATAATTTTCTTCAATATTTTTTTCTTGGTTTAATAGAGCTGATTCGGGATTTCTTTTTTTTTCTTTATCTGATTCAAGCTCTACTTGACCGGCCGATTCTTTTTCTTCTTTATTCAGATTATAAAATCGAAGGGATTTTTTTTCATTTGATGGTATAAAACCTTTTTTCTTTCGAGTGATGTTTTTACTAACATTTATGTTTTCAGTAAAATTTAAAAGCAGTAATTTGATTGGTATCACCCATGGTTTGATTTTATATGTACTAGAAAATAATAAAAATTCTGGAAAGAAAAAAAATTCAAAGTTTGTTATACGATGATTTAGTATTTCTTCATTCATTCCCATCCAATCAAAAAAGTTTCTTTTTTGATTAGCAAGACCCGTCTTAGTTATTTTATCAATTCTTTGATAATTCTGAACTTTAGTATTAATATATTTTTTTTTACTCTTGGTATCAACCCAGGGCTCAATATTTACTTTTTTTGTAAACCAAAAGTTAAGAATTCTCCAATCCAAATATTTTCTATGCCGAATTTCCCCTATACCCCGAATATTATATTTTTCTAGAAAAGAAGAGACTAAACAATTATCTAGGGCAATGCCTATAGACATGTCCAAATTTTTTTCTGTAGAATGAATAGATTTATAGCAAAAAAGATTATATATAGAATCTTTTTTTAAATTATGTTTTGGATTTAATAATGAGTCGGCCTCAAAAAAATTTTGTTTTTTGTAATTATCAAATTTCTTTTTTTCATATGAATCCTCTTTGGTTAAACTTGGATTTAGAACTAGAGAATCTTTATTTATTTTCTTTTTCCAATTTTGGGTTACTAATCTAGCCCATGCAATCTGGGGTAAATTGTATTGATAATGACTTCGTAACCAGTTTTTCCATTGATTTACTTCGGAATTTAAAAAGGTTTTATTTTTCAATTCATAATGAAAGATTCCTTGTTCTTGAAAAAAAACCTTTATTTGATTCTTAACAAAAAAGGATGTTATGCATATGTTATATTCAAGAACAGCCTTTAATTTAGAAAAGTTACTAACTTTAATTTGTGATAATTTGTAAAATACATATGCTTGTGATAAAGAACATAGGTCATAACTAATTTTTTTTTTTTTTGATATTAAATTTTTTATAGTCGAAATAAAATAAATGGTATTTTTTTTTTTTTTTTTTTTCTCCATTTTCTTCATTCTTGTAAATATATTTATCAATAATTGTTTTTGTTGATTCAAAAAAAAGTTGTATAGTAGTTCTTGGAATGTTAATGATACCTAGAAAAAAAGCTCTAGACAGTTGTTCGATGCAAAATTTAAAAAAAAAAATGGATTTACGAATTAATCGGGTATTTTTTCTTTTGAATGTCTGCCAAATTTTTTTTGATGACTCAATTATTTTAGAATAATAACGCAGTTTGGTACAACTATTAGTTAGGTTTTGTTTTTCTTTTGAAATTTCTTCTATTTGATTTCTGATTGTCTTTATTCTATCAATCAAATTTTTTATTTTGTTTTCGCTAAGTGAAGAATTTGTCCACTCCATGGATTTTTTTTGAACAGATAGTTCATTAATCATCTGATTACTTATAATTGAATCTTTTTTAGTTTGATTTACATTTAATTCATATATTTCTCTCGAGTCAAATACTGGAATTTTATTTCGTTTTGAAAGGTCTTTTATTTTTCCTTTTATAAAAAGAAAGTTTTTGAGAATCCAGTTTTTAATTTCTTTTGCGACTTTTAGGAAAATAGTTGCTCTTTCTTTGAAAATGCTTAAAACCAGAAAAGACTTAGTTTTTAATTTTTTGATTCTTTTTTTTAATTCTTTAAAAATAGGTTCAAAAAAAGAAGGCTTTTTTTGGGCAGAACCAAACGGTAGTTCGGTTTCCGTTCCCCAAACTGTTAAGAAACAAAAATCATTTTTTTCTCTTTTGTCTGTTGTTTTTTTTAGTCGAGCCTTCTGAGATGCTTGAAATTTAGATTTATGCCAAGGTTTAAGATAAAAAGGAAATAGGATTTTTATCTGAATACCATCCGTTAACCAGTTTCTTGGAAATTCTGTTTCGGATAGTTGAACCCCATTATACGTGCATTTAACATGCATTTCACGTTTCCAATCCTTTAAATCCTCGGACCACTCGGGAAATTGAAATAATAACATACGGACGCTATTTTTAATTATTATCAATAAAGGTAATATAATATATTTTCTAAGAATCGATTGAATTACTAAGAGAGAACCTCTTATTATTTGAGCAAATAGGAAGCTATCCCAAGTTTCTGCAATTTCTATCCGTCTTTTTTCTTCTATTTTTGATTGTTCTTCTTCTTTTTTATCAAAAATTTTTTTTTTGTTTTTCCACATGAAATTTCTAAGAATTTTTTTTTTTAGCCCCCATATATCAAACGAAAAAAAAAAAAGTTTATCTATTCTATCAAAAAAAAGGGGGGAATGTACTTTTGCTTGAAAAAAATCCCAAATAACTGTTTTACGCCTTTGGGAACGCATGGATCCTTTAATTATCTCTCGACGAAAATCAGATTGTTGTGAATAACGGATCAAAGCCATTTCATCTTTTTGATCAGAATTTTGATTATCTTTGAGATTAGTATAAATCTCGTCATGTGGCTCTTTATCAGTAAAAACCACTACACGTTTTGCTTTTCTTGAACGAATT